AATCATAAATCAAATTCCCATCGGAAATTCCATCGGAACTCTTTGGATAAATAAGATCCACGAGATCCTTATTGCTACTAGTTATCGAGAATTTGAAAAAAGAATAGCTGCATTTGATCGAAAATCAATATCAACGGAAATTCGTAATGGTAATTTCTTGAATTTGATTAGTGAATTTGCTGAAAAATCAATATGCTCAATGGATTTCAATTTGAAATTGAAAGGACTTTTTTTATTTTCCGAACAAGAAAAAAAAAAAAATTATTCACAAGCAAAATTATTATTCAATGCAGTTATAACTGATACCAACGAGCAAAAAATTAGAAACAAAGATCTTGAAAGAGAAATAAAAGAAATCAGTAAAAAAATACCTCGCTGGTCATACAAATTAATTGATGAGTTAGAACAACAAGAGAGACAAAATGAAGAAGACGCGGAGGAGGATCATCAGATTCGTTCAAGAAAAGCTAAACGTGTAGTTATTTTTACTGATAATCAGCAGAATCCCGATACTTATACCACTACCCCAGATACTAATAATTCTGATCAAACAGATGAAGTCGCTTTAATACATTATTCTCAACAATCGGATTTTCGTCGAGATATAATAAAAGGATCTATGCGCGCTCAAAGACGTAAAATAACTATTTTGGAATTGTTTCAAGCAAATATACATTCCCCATTTTTTTTTGACAGAATAGAAAATCCCCCTCTTTTTTTGTTTGATATCGTCCAATTTATTAAATTTATTTTTATAAATAGGATGGGTAAAAACACAGCATCCAAAATTTTGGATTGTGTGGAAGAAGATACAAACGAACAAGAGAAAAAAGAAGCGGACAAAAGAGCAACGGACAGATTAGAAGATCAAGCACGAATAGAAATAGCGGAAGCCTGGGATAGTATTATATTTGCTCAAATAATAAGAGGTTCAATCTTAGTAACACAATCAATTCTTAGAAGATATATTATATTACCCTCATTGATAATAACTAAAAATATGGGTCGTATGCTATTATTTCAATTTCCCGAATGGTCCGAGGATTTAAAGGGTTGGAAGAGGGAAATGCATGTTAAATGCACCTATAATGGTGTTCAATTATCAGAAACAGAATTTCCAAAAAACTGGTTAATAGACGGTATTCAAATCAAAATATTATTTCCTTTCCGTTTGAAACCCTGGCACAGATCTAAACTAGACTCCCCTTATCTAATAAAAAAGAAAGATAAAAAAAACGATGATTTTTGTTTTTTAACAGTTTTGGGAATGGAAGCTGAACTACCTTTTGGTTCTCCACGAAAAAGATCTTCGTTTTTTGACTCCATTTTTAAAGAACTAAGAAAAACAATTCTGAAATGGAAAACAAATTGTTTTCTAGTTCTAATAGAAAGAACAAATTTTGTTCTAATAATCTCAAAAGAAATAAAGACATGGATTATAAAAAACATTATCTTTATACAAAGAATAATAAAAGAACTATTAAAAATAAATCCAACTCTATTTTTGGGGTTGAAAGAAGTATCTGGATCGAATGAAACTAAAAAAGACAAAGATTCGATAATCAATAATAATATAATTTATGAATCGTCCAATCAAATTAAATCTCTCGACTGTACAAATTATTCACTGACCGAAAAAAAAATAAAGGATCTAACTGATAGAACAAATCGAATCAGAACTCAAATAGGAAAAATTCTAAAAGACAAGAAAAACAAAAAAGGTAATGATGCTAAAAGATTTGAATCTCCAAAAACTTTTTGGCCAATGTTTAAAAGAAGAAATATTCGATTAATCCGTAAATCCATTTTTTTTTTTAAATTTTTCTTTGAAAAGATATATATATATATCTTCTTATTTATTATTAATATTCTTCAGATAAATACATCACTTTTTCTTGAATCAAAAAATATATATATGGGTAAATACATTTCCGATATTAAAGCCAATCAAGAAAGTATTGATAAAACAAATCAAAATACAATTAACTTTAGAAAGTCCCTTTCTAATCTTAGTAAGAATTCACAGAACTTATCCTCTTTGTCACAAGCATATGTCTTTTACAAATTATCACAAATCCAAGTTATTAACTTGGATAAGTTACGATTTGTCCTTCAATATAATGGAACATCCTTTTTTCTTACAAACGAAATAAAAGATTATTTTGGAGCCCAAGGAATATTGCATTCCGAATTCAAAAATAAAAAAATTCGAAATTTTGGAATAAATCAATGGAAAACGCGGTTAAGGGGTCATTATCAATATAGTTTATCTAAGATTAGATGGTCTAAATTAGTGCCCGGAAAATGGCGAAATAAAGTTAATCAAGGTTGGATGGCCCAAAATAAAAATTTAAACAAAAGGGAGTCTTATGAAAAAGACCAAGTCATTTATTACAAAAAAACAAATTCTTATAAATTACCAAATAAAAAAGACTATGGATATGATCTTTTATCATATCAATCTATATCTTATGAAAATAAGAAGAACTCATCTATTTATGTATCACCATTACAAGTAAACAATAACCAAGGTATTTCTTGTAAGTACAACACGCGGAAATACAAATTATTTGATGGAATGGGAGATATTCTTAGCAATAATTATCTCGGAAAAAATGGTATTACGGATATGGATAAAAATCCGGATAGAAAATATGGGGATTGGAAAATAATCCATTTTTGTCTTAGAAATACGGTCGATATTGAGACCTGGATCAATACCAATAATCATAAAAAGACTAAGACTATTAATGGCAAAAAAATGGAGAAGAAAGGTCTGATGATTCATCAACAAATATCCAATAAAAAAAGGTTTGATTGGATGGGTATGAATGAAGAAATACGAAATCGTCCCATATCGAATCTTAAACTTTGGTTCTTCCCCGAATTCGCACTCCTTTATAATTCATATAAAATGAAACCCTGGTTCATACCCATCAAATTACTTTTGATTAATTTTAATGGAGATGTAAATATTAGTGCAACTAAAAATATCAATGAAAATCCAAAAAAGGATCTTTCATCGAATAAAACAAACTATCTTGAATTCGAAAATGGAAAGACAAAAGAAAAAGAATCTCCAACTCAAGGGAATTCGAGATCAGATGCACAAAACCGAAGGAATCGCGGATCAGGTCAAGAAAAAGATCTTGAAGAAAATTATGGGGTGGGATCAGATATAAAAAAACGCAGAAATAAAAAAGAATACCAAAGCAATACAGAAGCCGAACTCCATTTATTTCTTAAAAGATATTTGCTTTTTCAATTGAGATGGGATGATTCTTTAAATCAAAGAATGCTCAATAATATCAAGGTATATTGTTTCCTCCTTAGATTGATAAACCCAAGAGAAATTGCTATATCCTCTATTCAACGGGGAGAAATGAGTCTGGATATAATGCTGATTCAGAAAGATTTAACTCTTACAGAATTAATGAGAAAGAGTATATTTATTATTGAACCGGTGCGTCTGTCTATTACAAGGAATGGAAAATTTCTTATGTATCAAACCATAAGTATTTCATTCGTTCAGAAGAGTAAGAACAAAGTGAATCAAGGAAACCAAGAAAAAAGATATGTTGATAAACCCATTCCAAGACATCAAAAAATAACTGAAAATCAAAACAAAAATCATTATGTTTTGCCCATTCCTGAAAATATTTTATCACTTAGACGTCGTAGAGAGTTTAGAATTCTAATTTGTTTGGATTCCCGAAATGGGAACGGTCGCGATAGCAATCCATCATTTTGCGATGGGAAAGACGTAAAAAACTGCGATCAATTTTTTGATAAAAGCACAAATCTTGAGATAGAAAAAAATAAATTAATAAAATTATTTATTTGGCCGACTTATCAATTAGAAGATTTAGCTTGTATGAATCGCTATTGGTTTGATACCACTAATGGGAGCCATTTCAATATGGTAAGGATACATATGTATCCACAATGAGGGAGGGTGATAGATTTTATCTCTGTATCCTGTAACATATCTGATATATGAAAACAACCGCATATACACACATATACACATGTGCTATCTTACATTTCATTCTTATACGTGATACTAATTCAATGACGTTGACGTATCAATTAGATTAGATCTATCAATAACTCAAGGGAATCCTTTTATTTTAATTTTCAGCTCAAAAACTTGTTATCTTTTATAAGTGCCGTCCTTTTCTTTTATATTTATTTATTTTTTATCAAATAAAAATAATATAAACGGTTTAATAAAATTAGAAGTCCATAATTTAATTAAGTATACCCGATTAAAGTGGTTGACATTATTATAATTTTTTATTTCTGATCGGTAAAATTTTAATCTTTAAACAAGAAACTAAAAAAGGGGGAGAATTTTTCGTTTTATGGTAAAAAATGCATTCAGTTCATTTTTTTTGCAAGAAGAAAAAGAAAAAAACCAGGGGTCTGTTGAATTTCAAGTCTTCAATTTCACCAATAAGATACGAAGACTTACTTCACATTTAGAATTGCACAGAAAAGACTATTTATCTCAGCGAGGTCTACGTAAAATTCTGGGAAAACGTCAACGATTACTGGCTTATTTGTCAAAGAAAAATAGAGTACGTTATAAAGAATTAATTGGGCGGTTGGATATTCGGGAACTCAAAACTCACTAATTTGAAGAACCTTAATTATTTTATTTATTATAGCTTGAATTTAGATAAATTTATTTTTGTTTTCAGTAATTCATGGAAGAATGAATCGGGGAAAAACCTATGAATGTAACAGCTACCAGAAAAGATCTCATGATAGTAAATATGGGTCCTCATCATCCATCCATGCATGGGGTTCTTCGTCTCATCATTACTCTAGATGGTGAAGATGTTATTGACTGTGAACCAATATTGGGTTATTTACACAGAGGAATGGAAAAAATTGGGGAAAACCGAACAATTATACAGTATCTGCCTTATGTAACACGTTGGGATTATTTAGCTACTATGTTCACAGAAGCAATAACCGTAAATGCACCAGAGCAATTAGGAAATATTCAAGTACCGAAGAGAGCCAGCTATATCAGAGTAATTATGTTGGAGTTGAGTCGTATAGCTTCTCATTTATTATGGCTTGGTCCCTTTATGGCAGATATTGGTGCACAAACCCCTTTCTTCTATATTTTTAAAGAAAGAGAATTAGTATATGATTTATTCGAAGCTGCCACTGGTATGAGAATGATGCATAATTATTTTCGTATCGGAGGAGTGGCTGTTGATCTACCTCATGGCTGGATAGATAAATGTTTGGATTTCTGTGATTATTTTTTAACAGGGATTTCTGAATATCAAAAACTTATTACACGAAATCCTATTTTTTTAGAACGAATTGAGGGAGTGGGCATTATTAATGGAGAGGAAGCAATAAATTGGGGTTTATCAGGACCAATGCTACGAGCTTCCGGAATACAATGGGATCTTCGTAAAATTGATCATTATGAGTGTTATGACGAATTTGATTGGGAAATTAAATGGCAAAAAGAAGGAGATTCATTAGCTCGTTATTTAGTACGAATCAGTGAAATGACGGAATCTATAAAAATTATTCAACAAGCTCTGGAAGGAATTCCAGGAGGGCCATATGAAAATTTCGAAATCCGATGCTTTGATAGAATAAGCGATCCTGAATGGAATGATTTTGAATATAGATTCATTAGTAAAAAACCTTCGCCCACTTTTGAATTATCAAAACAGGAACTTTATGTGAGAGTCGAAGCACCAAAGGGCGAGTTGGGAATTTTTTTGATAGGAGATCAGAGTGTTTTTCCTTGGCGATGGAAAATCCGACCACCCGGTTTTATCAATTTGCAAATTCTTCCTCAGTTAGTTAAAAGAATGAAATTGGCTGATATTATGACGATACTAGGTAGTATAGATATCATTATGGGAGAAGTTGATCGTTGAAATGATAATTGATACAACAGAAGTAGAAGATATCAATTTGTTTTCAAAATTGGAATCCTTAAGGGAGGCCTATGGGATTATATGGATGCTTATCCCTATCTTGACTCTTGTATTGGGAATTACAATAAGTGTACTAGTAATTGTATGGTTAGAAAGAGAAATATCCGCAGGGATACAACAACGTATTGGACCTGAATACGCCGGCCCTTTTGGAATTCTTCAAGCGCTAGCAGATGGGACAAAACTACTTTTAAAAGAAAATATTATTCCATCGAGAGGAGATACCAGTTTATTCAGTATCGGACCATCCATAGCGGTCATATCAATTCTACTAAGTTATTCAGTAATTCCTTTTGGCTATCACCTTGTGCTAGCGGATCTTAATATTGGTGTTTTTTTATGGATCGCTATTTCAAGTATTGCTCCCATTGGACTACTTATGTCAGGATATGGATCAAATAATAAATATTCTTTTTTGGGTGGTTTACGAGCTGCTGCTCAATCGATTAGTTATGAAATACCATTAACTCTATGTGTATTATCAATATCTCTACGTGCGATTCGTTGAGACATAAACTTTTCCTATTTATTTTGACTTTATTTCTAGGAACGGTTTGAATAGATATCTTCATTTATTTGTTTATCATTTGGGTTGACGAACTAAATCAGATAGTTATATGAGTGAAAGAAAACAGCTTATAAGTTCGCAGTAAAAAGATCGAGTCTCATTTCCTATGTACCAGGATTAAGCAAAAATAAATATAAGCAGTAAAAACTGTTTACCCCAAGATTGGTTGATGGGACATCATATCATAGCTTGAAGCGGGTTAAAAAGATCAACTGTATGGAGTTTTCACTATCGTTTGTATGTATACATGTATTACCATAACGGGTCATTCCGCAAAAATAAGTGGATGGTTAGAAACACCAAAATTACACAAAGGATTAGTAATAGAAATTATGTAAATTATCCAAAGGGGCATTTCTGAATACTAATTGGGGCTTTAAGTTGGTAGAAATAATCAGGTAGTACTCCCCATGATTCCGATCCAGAGTATGCTCCTATCCACCAATTAAAGAAATAACTATTAGAAACGAAATAATCCTTTACCTTTTTTTTCAATACCCTTTTGAGAAAGACGAGTAGGAACGAAAAAAAAAAGAATGAAATAAAAAAAGAGAGATCTTTTTTTTTTCTATATCTATATAGAGAGATAGAATTCTTCTCATGATTGATGAACTAATGTAATGTCTAATTCTTTTTCGTAATCGAAAACTATGGGTTGAAATATCTATGGATATTTACACAAGGAGTATTTTATTTAAGGATTTCATTATTACTCAAAAAAATTCTTATTAAATAAAGTGATAAAATAAAGGATGAGATCAATTCAGAAGTACTTAATTAGTATTATAGTAGACAGAATTCCATTGGTCTAATTCGGGACCTTTCAATAGATTTTTACTTTATCTAGAACATATGAAGATAAAGAATGCTGATCCGGTCCTTAGATTTATTTGTGGTTCTCGAGGAGCCGTATGAGGTGAAAATCTCACGTACGGTTCTGTAATAGCGATGGGAACAGTGATGTTATCACCGACTATGATTATCTAACAGTTCAAGTACAGTCGATATAATTGAGGCACAGTCAAAATATGGTTTTTGGGGGTGGAATTTGTGGCGTCAACCTATAGGGTTTATCATTTTTCTAATTTCCTCCCTAGCAGAATGTGAGAGATTACCTTTTGATTTACCAGAAGCAGAGGAAGAGTTAGTAGCAGGTTATCAAACCGAATATTCAGGTATAAAATTTGGTTTATTTTATGTTGCTTCCTATTTAAATCTACTAGTTTCTTCATTCTTTGTAACAGTTCTTTATTTCGGTGGGTGGAATCTATCTATTCCGTACATATTTATTCCTCAACTTTTTGAAATAATTAAAGCGAATGGAGTTTTTGGAACCATACTTGGTCTTTTTATTACATTAGTGAAAACATATTTGTTTTTGTTCATTCCTATAACAACAAGATGGACTTTACCTAGGCTAAGGATGGACCAATTATTAAATCTTGGATGGAAATTCCTTTTACCTATTTCTCTAGGTAATCTATTATTAACAACTTCTTCCCAACTCTTTTCACTGTAAATAAACTATTTTTGATTCGCGACTTATATCAAACAAGAGAAAGAAAAAAATTACTCATAGATATTCACGATATGTTCCCTATGGTAACCGGGTTCATGAATTATGGTCAACAAACAGTACGAGCTGCAAGGTACATTGGTCAAAGTTTCATGATTACTTTATCCCACACAAATCGTTTACCTGTAACTATTCAATATCCTTATGAAAAATTGATCACATCGGAGCGTTTCCGCGGTCGAATTCACTTTGAATTTGATAAATGCATTGCTTGTGAAGTATGTGTTCGTGTATGTCCTATAGATTTACCTGTTGTTGATTGGAAATTGGAAACGGATATTCGAAAGAAACAATTGCTTAATTATAGTATTGATTTCGGAATCTGTATTTTTTGTGGTAATTGTGTTGAGTATTGCCCAACAAATTGTTTATCAATGACCGAAGAATATGAGCTTTCAACTTATGATCGTCACGAATTGAATTATAATCAAATAGCTTTGGGTCGTTTACCAATGCCGGTAATTGATGATTACACAATTCGAACAATTTTGAATTCGCCTCAAATAAAAACTGAATAAACCTCATGATTCAAGAACAATTCAAAATTACTAAGGTTCCATTTTTCTTGGATCTAAAAAATGAGTTTTCTTTTTCCTTAATTCAATAATTAATTATATATTTATATATACAATAAAAATACCGACTAGTGATTGATTGGCAAGAAACCAGGCTTCATTTGAATTAAAAATCGAGTTATATATTCGTAATTATTTTTACAGATATAGCTTGTTTGAACTCCCATTTAGCATTTTGGATGAAAGAATAAGATTGATCCAATTATTGGGTCTACATCAATTCACATCCATTCTAATTTATTAGAATTTAGAATTCAATTTATAAAAAGTATCATCAAAAAATAGGGTAATTTTCCTGGTCAAGTCAATAAGGTCATGAAAGATTTTCGATTTATTTATTATTTTACATATATATAATGGATTTACCTGGACCAATACATGATTTTCTTTTAGTGTTTCTGGGATTGGGTCTTATATTAGGAGGTCTGGGGGTGATATTACTTAACAATCCAATTTATTCTGCATTTTCGTTGGGATTAGTTCTTATTTGTATATCTTTATTCTATATTTCATCAAATTCCCATTTTGTGGCTGCCGCACAGCTCCTTATTTACGTAGGAGCTATAAATGTTTTAATCATATTTGCTGTGATGTTTATGAATGGTTCAGGATCGTACAAAGATTTGACTCTTTGGACTCTTGGGGATGGGGTTACTTCGATGGTTTGTACAAGTATTTTTGTTTCACTAATTACTATTATTCCAGATACTTCATGGTATGGTATTATTTGGACGACAAGATCAAATCAGATTATAGAGCAAGATTTGATAAGTAATAGTCAACAAATTGGGATTCATTTAGCAACAGATTTTTTTCTTCCATTTGAACTTATTTCCATAATTCTTTTAGTTGCTTTGATAGGTGCAATTGCTGTGGCTCGTCAGTAATAAATTATCAGTCAAAATAAAACTTTGTTCTGTGTTTGTTTCAATTTTATTTGAAGATTGTTCATATATCATATAACAAAAAATGTTTTTATTTCGATATATTACTACCAATAAAATATATTTGTCTTTGTTACACATTTGTTAGCTCTGTAGCTATTATATTCTAGTCAATTAAATCGGTTTAATTGTTGTTCATCTTGAAATGCATCAATATTGATAAGGAGTTGGTCAATGATGCTCGAACATGTACTTATTTTGAGTGCTTATTTATTTTCTATTGGTATCTATGGATTGATCACGAGTCGAAATATGGTTCGAGCCCTTATGTGTCTTGAACTTATACTGAATGCAGTTAATCTAAATTTAGTAACATTTTCAGATTTTTTTGATAATCGCCAATTAATAGGAGACATTTT